TATTCTTGCAGAATTTATAGCTGGACAATTAAAAAATAGAGTTTCATTTCGAAAGGCAATGAAAAAAGCTATTGAATTAACCGAACAAGCAGATACAAAAGGAATTCAAGTACAAATTGCGGGGCGTATCGACGGAAAAGAAATTGCACGTGTTGAATGGATCAGAGAAGGAAGAGTTCCCCTACAAACCATTCGAGCTAAAATTGATTATTGCTCCTATACAGTTCGAACTATCTACGGGGCGTTAGGCATAAAAATTTGGATATTTTCAGACACAGAATAAAGGTCCTTTATTTGATTTGTTCAATCGAAAATGAGAATGAGCAATTCTTATTCTTTTACAATTCTCATTCTTCTAATTTAGAATTGTAATTATCTAATTATATTATACAGGGTTGAATAAAAATTCGATTGACCATTTGGTATAATTGCTATGCTTAGTGTGTGACCCGTCGATTTTTTTATTTAGTTTAGGATTACGTTCGGATTCAAAAAACAAAAAACCAACCAACCAATAGTCTGAACTAGTAACTATATAAAACTAATAACCAGCCCATTGCTTCGTATTATTTAGATCCAAGCTACCAGTCACTATATGATGTATCGATCATATCGTTGTAGCAACTGAAATCAATCTTTTTTTTTACAAATTAATCAGACCAGAGCATAGGTTGTGAAGCGAAAACAAAGGGATATGGATAAATAGAAGGGTGAGAGAAAGAAAGAACGAGAATATCGATGATAATGATATAGAATTCCAATATGTATGGTCTATGAATCATCTCATAACATAAAACAAAAGGCAGTGAGTGTAATAAAGCATCAATATGGACTCGTCCAAAAAAAAAATTAGATAAATCCGGTTCAGTTCATAAGAAAAAAAAACAAGAGCGCCGAGTCAATAAAGACTGATAAAATTGACTCAGGAAAAATGGAATTAGAAGCTCCATTACGGAACTCGGGCCTAGTCATTAATCGAGAAGCGATGGGAACGACGAAACCTGTGAGTGCGGAAGATTCTATTGAAAACGAATTCTAATGATTCATTGGGTGGGATGGCGGAATGAACCAAGAAACAATCCATTTCTTCTGAAAAGTCATGGAATGACTCTACGAATGAAACAGAAAGTGAAGGAGTCAATATTCGCCCGCGAAACACTTATTTATTTATTGGTATTGGCTGATTCAATATTCAATAAAGGTAAAAAAAACGAAGGTGAAGATCCTTTAATGAAATTAGAAAAATAGAATATTATAAATAGAAATATAATAGATATTTTGATAGAGTTGTATATACAAGCAAGATCTAAAACTTCCTGTGTGACAGATTAGATTAGATTTCAACAAATCCCATGCACCTTTCAGTATATTATTCAGTAAATACATGTATATCTCTAATATAAATATATTGAATCATGAATCATTTTATTCGCGAGGAGCTGGATGAGAAGAAACGCTCATGTCCGGTTCTGCAGTAGAGATGGAATTGAGAAGCAACCATCAACTATAACCCCAAAAGAACCAGATTCCGTAAACAACATAGAGGAAGAATAAAGGGAATATCTTATCGAGGCAATCGTATTTGTTTTGGTAGATACGCTCTTCAGGCACTTGAACCCGCTTGGATCACATCTAGACAAATAGAGGCGGGGCGACGAGCAATGACACGATATGCGCGTCGTGGTGGAAAACTATGGATACGCATATTTCCAGACAAACCTGTTACCGTAAGACCTACAGAAACGCGTATGGGCTCGGGGAAAGGATCTCCCGAATATTGGGTATCCGTTGTTAAACCGGGTCGAATACTTTATGAAATGAGTGGAGTATCAGAAATTGTAGCCAGAGAAGCTATTTCAATAGCTGCGTCCAAAATGCCTATACGCACTCAATTCGTTATTGCGGGGTAGGAATGTGGAACCAAAGGAAAGAGGTGTGATGAAAACAAGCAACCAACCACAAGTTTATTTTTTTCTGATCTGAACAAACAATATTTCTTTTTTTTCTTCCCCCTTTGCTTTGCATTGAAAAAAAAAGATTAAAAAAAAATGATATGATTCAACCTCAGACCCTTTTAAATGTAGCGGACAACAGCGGGGCTAGAGAATTAATGTGTATTCGAATCATAGGAACTAGTAATCGCCGATATGCGCATATCGGTGACGTTATTGTTGCTGTAATTAAAGAAGCAGTACCCAATATGCCTCTACAAAGATCAGAAGTGATCAGAGCTGTAATTGTACGTACATGTAAAGAACTCAAACGTGACAACGGTATGATAATACAATATGATGATAATGCAGCAGTTGTTATTGATCAAGAAGGAAATCCAAAAGGAACTCGGGTTTTTGGTGCGATCGCTCGGGAATTGAGACAGTTGAATTTTACTAAAATAGTCTCATTAGCTCCCGAGGTATTATAAATACTAATATTATTGATATTATTATAGTAGGCGAAATAGATTCAATAAAATTTTGAAAATTGATTAGTAGATTGTGTCTCACGCATATACCTTTAATTTAATTATTCATCTTATTTTTATTAATTCATAAAAAAAAGCAAAGCATGTTGATTATAGCAAAACTCGTGGACACCAATACTTAATAGTTCGTCATGGGTAAAGACACTATTGCTGACATAATAACTTCTATACGAAATGCTGACATGGATAAAAAAGGAACGATTCGAATAGCATCTACTAATATCACCGAAAATATTGTTAAAATACTTCTACGAGAAGGCTTTATTGAAAACGTGAGAAAACATCGAGAAAGCAACAAAAGTTTCTTGGTTTTAACTCTGCGACATAGAAGGAATAGGAAAGGCCAATATAGAACTATTTTAAAACGTATCAGCCGGCCCGGTCTACGAATCTACTCCAACTATCAACGAATTCCTAGAATTTTGGGTGGAATGGGGATTGTGATTCTTTCTACCTCTCGGGGTATAATGACAGACCGTGAAGCTCGACTAGAAGGAATCGGCGGAGAAATTTTGTGTTATATATGGTGATCCTTCTAAATATCCCAATTGCATCCGTAACTTCCTCTTTGTTTTGGGCAAAAAGACGAAGGGCGGGTTGTCTAATATCACTCCTCCTCCATTAGTTGATACTTCAAGGGGGTTATCTGGAATGAAAGAACAAAAATTGATTCATGAAGGTTTAATTACTGAATCACTTCCCAACGGTATGTTCCGGGTTCGCTTAGATAATGAAGATCTGATTCTAGGTTATGTTTCGGGAAGGATCCGACGTAGTTTTATACGGATACTACCAGGCGATAGAGTGAAAATTGAAGTAAGTCGCTATGATTCAACCCGGGGACGTATAATTTATAGACTCCGCAACAAAGATTCAAACGATTAGATTAGGTAATTCCTTTCGCGGGGATACAATTCGAGGTTCCAAATTTCAAGAGACTTATTTTCTTCCAAGGAATAGATTCGGAATTAAGATAAGGAATGACAAATATGAAAATAAGGGCCTCCGTTCGTAAAATTTGTGAAAAATGTCGACTGATCCGTAGGCGGGGACGAATTATAGTAATTTGTTCCAACCCAAGGCATAAACAGAGACAAGGATAATCTTTCTCAAAAGGAACTCTCAAAAGAACCCAATGCACAGCACAAATAAACGATCTGTTTTGACATGAAATGGATATATCCGTATATCTATGACTCATATTTATGAGATGATAAATTATGGCACAACCTAGAGCAAGAATTGGTTCACGTAGGAATGGACGAATTGGTTCACGTAAGAATGCACGTAGAATACCAAAAGGAGTTATTCACGTTCAAGCAAGTTTCAACAATACCATTGTAACGGTTACAGATATACGGGGTCGGGTGGTTTCGTGGTCTTCCGCCGGTACTTGTGGATTTAGGGGCACAAGAAGGGGAACTCCTTTTGCTGCTCAAACCGCAGTGGGAAACGCTATTCGTACAGTGGTGGATCAGGGTATGCAACGAGCGGAAGTGATGATAAAAGGTCCTGGTCTCGGAAGGGATGCAGCATTACGAGCCATTCGTAGAAGTGGTATATTATTAAGTTTTGTAAGAGACATAACTCCTATGCCGCATAATGGATGCCGACCTCCTAAAAAACGGCGGGTGTAGAACAACGAATTGAAAGAATTTCAAGAGAAATAAATGATTTAATGATCTGATCAAATAATATTACTATGCTTCGAAAGGAAGTAGAAATATCTATTCGGACACTACAGTGGAAGTGTATTGAATCGAGAGCGGACAATAAGCGTCTTTATTATGGACGTTTTATTCTGTCTCCACTTATGAAAGGTCAAGCCGATACGATAGGCATCGCGATACGAAGAGCTTTGCTTGGAGAAATATACGGAACATGTATAACACGTGTAAAATCTGAAAAGGTACTACACGACTATTCTAACATAGCGGGGATTGAAGAATCAGTACATGAAATTTTAATGAATTTAAAAGAAATTGTATTACAAAGTAATCTGTATGGAACTCGCGACGCATCTATTTGCGTTAAGGGTCCTAGATGTGTAACTGCTCAAGATATCATCCCGCCGCCTTCTGTAGAAATCGTTGATACTACACAGCATATAGCTACCCTGACGGAACCAATTTATTTTTGTATTGGATTACAAATCGAGAGGAATCGCGGATATCGTATGAAAATACCAAACAACGCTCAAAAAGGAAGTTATCCTATAGATGCCGTATTCATGCCTGTTCGAAATGCAAATTATAGTATTCATTCTTATGGGAATGGGAATGAAAAACAAGAGATACTTTTTCTCGAAATATGGACGAATGGAAGTTTAACTCCTAAAGAAGCACTTCATGAAGCCTCCCGTAATTTGATTGATTTATTTATACCTTTTCTACATGCAGAAGAGCAAGACATCAATTTCGAGGACAATCAAAAAAAGGCCACTTTACCCCTTTTTACCTTTCATGATGGGTTGGCTAAACTAAGAAAAAACAAAAAAGAAATAGCATTGAAATGTATT